GCAAATACAACCAAGTGTCAGTAAGAATCTCATCTTTGGACCAAAAACAAGCAAAGGGTGGAATACCACAAAGAGAGAGCGTACCTATAAAAAAAGCAGTTTTTGTTATTGGGGTATGTTTTGTTAACCCGCCCATAAGAACCATATTTTGACTTTTTTCTGGAGAATATCCAACAATAGCTTCCATTGAATGAATAATAGATCCGGATCCTAAGAACAACAATGCTTTTGAATAAGCATGAGTAATCAAATGGAATAGAGCGGCTCTATAGGAGCCCATACCTAGAGCTAACATCATATAACCCAATTGAGACATTGTAGAATAGGCCAAATTTCTCTTAATATCTTTTTGAGCAATAGCTAAAGTAGCTCCCAATACTAATGTTATTATACCTATGAAAGCTATTCCATTCATTATGGGGGGTATTAGTATGAAAAAGGGAAGAAGTCGAGCTACAAGAAAAATGCCCGCCGCTACCATAGTAGCAGCATGTATAAGAGCGGAAATAGGAGTAGGTCCTTCCATAGCATCTGGTAACCATACATGAAGGGGGAATTGGGCAGATTTAGCAACCGAACCACAAAATAACAATAGGGCACACAAAGTAACAAAAAAAACATTAACGTGATTATTATAAATCAAGTTATTGAATATTTGAAACAAATCCCGAAATTCCAAACTACCCGTTATCCAATAAAGACCCAAAATTCCTAATAATAAACCAAAATCCCCGATACGATTAGTTACAAACGCCTTTTGACAAGCATTTGCTGCAATAGGACGTGTGAACCAAAAACCAATTAATAGATAAGAACACATTCCAACCAATTCCCAAAAAATATAAATTTGTATCAAATTAGAACTGGTAACTAATCCCAACATTGAAGTATTAAAAAAACTCATATAAGCAAAAAATCTCAAATATCCTTGATCATGAGACATATAATTATCACTATAAATAAGAACCAAAATGCCAACAGTAGTGATTAATATTAACATTATAGAGGTAAGTGAATCGATCAAGTAACCAAACTCTAAAGAAAGATCATTATTTATAGTCCAAGACCACACATATTGATAGATAGAACTCTTATTGTTATTGATTTGATCAATCGACAGATCGACCGAAAAGAGCATAACTATACCTAACAAAAAAATACTCGGAAAAGCCCACATACGGCGAAGATTTTTTGTTGCGCTGGGAAAAAGTAGAAGTACCACCCCTATCAACATAGGAACTGGAAGTGGAATAAAAGGTATGATCCATGAAGATTGATGTGTATATTCCATACAAAAAAAAAGTTGGATGTGTAATGAGTTTTGTTTCTTATTCGCCGGTTTTATCTATTTTGTAAAGGGTTCAGTTAATAAAAAAGAGTGAACAACGTGAACATATAAATAGAATTTTATATTCTTCTGAATCTTTGCACAATAGTTCCAATATTGAAAAGTCAAAATGTAAAAATGGTCCAATAAAAAAAAATTCCTAGTGAAAAAATGAACTTTATTTTTAGTACTATTTTTGACTATTAATAAATAATAAAATAACTAATAAAATCTTTATTCAAATTCTCATAAAAACCAAATTTGTCAAATAAGAATCTCATTTTTTTATTTGACAATTATCCAAATATTCTTTTCTATAGAGCGCGTATCAAAAATTGTACCAAAACTTAGAACATTCGTTTATTTTTATATGTATAAAAAGTTATTATATGACATAACTAAATAAAATAAGAATTTTTGTCTTTTATTTCTATTCAGAAGCATTCGTTTAGTTTCGAACTAATTGATTTTTTACATTACAATACAACTATGTTTGGCAAAATTTTTTTAAAAGTGTTATAGTTATAATATTCAATGTTTTACTTTAGATAGAAAAAAAAGGGGATAAGATATATGGCAAATTAATAAAAGAACAATAAGTTTTCATTTGCAGAAATACAGAAAAGAGGATATGTCTTTCACATGACCTGTAGCAATGGAAAAAAAAAAGAATATTAGTTGGATGGCAGTTCCAAAGAAACGCACTTCTAGATCAAAAAAAAAAATCCGGAAAAACGTTTGGAAAAAGCGAAGATATTGGACAGCATTGAAAGCTTTTTCATTAGCGCAATCAATTTCTACAGGGAATTCAAAAAGTTTTTTTGTATAACAAATACAAACGTTGGAAAAATCTAAATTAGCTGGATTCAAGGAATATTCTCTAATATTGAATTGCTTTTTTTTTTTATTTTTTTTATATTAAAAAAAAAAAATGAATAAATTCAATTAAAAATGGATTTTTTAACTCAGATATTTTTATTAACTCATATATATCTATTTTAGAATAAGAAAAAAAAATCCTTTGAATGTAATACAAAATTGGTGAAAATATATTTATATAATATTTCTATATATATTATTATTTATATATTTCTATATTTAAATAGAATAATAATAAAATTATATAGAATAATAATATTATAAAAAAGATAATAATTTTATAATCTAATCCATTTTCTTTTTTTTTTTATTTGTATTTGTATATATTTTATATTTATATATATATAATAATCTTATATATATATAAATATAATCTTTTTTTTTATAAATTTATTCAATTCAAATAATTATAATAGAATTCCTTTCATTCTTTAATGTTTATTTTATTAAAAAAAAATATAAAATTTAATTTTTATCGATTCTTTCAATCTCGACGATTGAGAAAAAATCGGTTATTATGATTTCGAGTAAGCCGCTATGGTGAAATTGGTAGACACGCTGCTCTTAGGAAGCAGTGCTAGAGCATCTCGGTTCGAGTCCGAGTGGCGGCATGGCATCTTATCTTCTAAAAGAGTAAGTCCTATAATGAATTAAATTTCCGATTTCTCGTTCTAGTATTCAGACACTCTTTTTCATTTTTTTTATGATATTTTCAACTTTAGAGCATATATTAACTCATATATCGTTTTCGGTCGTATCAATTTTAATTTCAACTCATTTGATAACCTTATTAGTCAATGAAATCTTAGAATTATATGATTCGTCCAAAAATGGTATGATAATAACCTTTTTCTGTATAACGGGATTGTTAGTTACTCGCTGGATTTTTTCGGGCCATTTACCATTTAGTGATTTGTATGAATCATTAATCTTCCTTTCCTGGGGTTTTTCCATTTTTCATATGATTTTATGTTTTAAAAAAAATAAAAATGATTTAAGTACAATAATCGCACCAAGTGTTATTTTTACCCAAGGCTTTGCTACTTCGGGTATTTTAACCGAAATGCATCAATCTGCAATATTAGTACCCGCTTTACAATCTCATTGGTTAATGATGCACGTAAGTATGATGATCTTTGGCTATGCAGCTCTTTTATGTGGATCGTTATTATCAGTAGCCATCTTAATTATTACATTTCGAGAAGTCATAAAAATTTTTGGTAAAAGCAATGATTTCTATTTATTAAATCAATCATTTTCTTTTGCTGAGATCAAATACATGAATATGAATGAAAGAAACAATGTTTTAGAAAAAACGTATTTTTCTTCTTCTAGAAATTATTACAGGTCTCAGTTTATTCAACAATTGGATCGTTGGAGTTATCGTATTATTAGTCTGGGTTTTATCTTTTTAACGATAGGTATTCTTTCAGGAGCAGTATGGGCTAATGAGGCATGGGGGTCATATTGGAATTGGGATCCAAAGGAAACTTGGGCCTTTATTACTTGGACCATATTTGCGATTTTTTTACATACTAGAAAAAATAAAAAATTGGAAGGTGTAAATTCTTCAATAGCGGCCTCTCTGGGCTTTTTTATAATTTGGATATGTTATTTGGGGATCAATCTATTAGGTATAGGATTACACAGTTATGGTTCATTTCCATCTAATTGAATTAAATTAAAGTGACTAAAGGACCTGACAAATAAATAAAGCATATATATAAGAATTTATATTCTTATATATAAGAAATTTGATTATAGATATATAAATATATAAATATATAAATAGAAAAATAAATATCGAAATATACAGAAACTTCGAATAAAATAAATCGTCGAGAACCCTTTAAATCAAGTAATGTAATGATTCAAGGGGTTCTCACAAACAATAAACATATTCGATTACATTTTTTCTTATTATGGTTTTTTTTTCTTTTTGATTTTGGGTTTTATTCACGAGAAAACTTTTTAGAAAAAAGTCGATAGAATGGCTTCAACCTTGTCAACCGAGAATGAAAAAATGAAATCTGGATAAATACCAATACCTATTACGGGTATAAGGATAGAAATCGAAATAAAAAATTCTCGCGGCCCAGAATCAAAAAAATACGAGTTTGGTGTATTAAAAAGCTTGTATCCATAGAACATCTGTCGTAACATGGATAATGAATAAATAGGAGTTAATATTATTCCAATTGCTGTTACAAAAGTTATTAGTATTTTTGTCATTAAAAGATATTTTTGGCTGGTAATTATTCCCCAAAAAACTATCAATTCTGCAACAAAACCGCTCATGCCCGGCAATGCAAGGGAAGCCATCGATAAGATACTGAAAACCGTGAATATTTTTGGCATTGGAATAGCCATTCCGCCCATTTCGTCAAGATAAAGAAGACGTAGTCTATCATAACTAGTTCCCGCCAAGAAAAAAAGCGCAGCGCCAATAAATCCATGAGATATTATTTGTAAAATGGCCCCGTTGAGCCCCGTATCGCTTATGGAACCAATTCCAATAATTATGAAACCCATATGAGATACCGAGGAATAAGCTATTCTTTTTTTTAAATTACGTTGACCAAAAGATGTTGAAGCTGCATAGATTATTTGAATTGAACCTAATATCATTAACCAAGGGGAAAATATAGAATGAGCGTGGGGTAATAATTCCATATTAATTCGAATCAATCCATATGCTCCCATTTTTAATAAGATTCCGGCTAAAAGCATACAAGTGCTGTAATGTGCCTCTCCGTGGGTGTCTGGTAACCATGTATGTAAGGGTATAATCGGCAATTTGACAGCAAAAGTCAAAAGAAATCCCATATAGAATATTAGTTCGAGTGCCGCGGGATACGATTGATTAGTTAATGTTTCCAAATTTAATGTCGGTTCATTAGAAGCATAGAAACCGATACCTAGAATTCCCATTAATAAAAAAACAGAACTTCCCGCAGTGTATAAAATAAACTTTGTAGCGGAATACAAACGTTTTTTCCCCCCCCACATGGATAAAAGTATATAAACTGGAATTAATTCTAATTCCCACATGATGAAAAAAAGTAAAATGTCTCGAGAAGAAAATGGTCCTATTTGACCGCTATACATTGCTAACATCAGGAAATGGAATAATCGGGATTCTCGAGTAACTGGCTGAGCCGCTAAAGTGGCTATAGTGGTAATAAATCCCGTCAGTAAAATAGGTCCTATAGAGAGTCCATCTATTCCGATTCTCCAGTAAAAATCAAAAAAATTGATCCATTTATAATTTTCCGTAAGTTGGATTAATGGATCATCCAATTGGAAATGATAACAAAATGCATAGGTTGTTAGAAGGAGATCGATTAAGCATATACAAATCGTATACCACTTAATTACCTTATTTCCTCGATGAGGAAATAAGAAGATTAAGGAACCTCCGGCTATAGGCAAAAGTACAACTATTGTTAACCAAGGAAAATAATTCGTGATAAAAATAAGATACACTTGGACCAGAAAAACCCGCGCTCAAAACAGAAGAATATTAATATTCTTCTGTTTTGAGCGCGGGTTTTTGCCAGTAAAAAAACGTATTGTATTCTCGTGGTGTTTGTTTTTTGAAAGGTATCAATAAGCTAGACCCATGCTTCGAGTTGTTTCATGCCATAAATAAACTCGAACACTTAAGAAATCCGTCGGACAGGCGGATTCACACCTCTTACAACCAACACAGTCCTCTGTTCTTGGGGCAGAAGCAATTTGCTTAGCTTTACACCCATCCCAAGGTATCATTTCTAATACATCTGTGGGGCAGGCTCGCACACATTGAGTACATCCTATACATGTATCATAAATCTTTACTGAATGTGACATTGGATCTAGAGTTTTTTTTTAACATCAAAAATTGAAAATTTTCGATCTAGTAAACTCGTAAATGAATCATATATTTAGACACCAGATGAATCAACGATTTACCAGAATTTTGAAACTTAACTTAAAAAAATCGACTTCCGGGTCAATTCATAAGAGGAGAAGAGGACCAAGATACTTTGATTTCTTACGTTTTTGCAAACATGCAAATCAAAATTGATGAATATTACACTATTCTAAATTCTAATTATTATTTTATTAATAATGATTAATACTATTTATTCAACAAATTAGATTGATTGATACGAGTTGATTTTCTGTTACGATAAATTGAAGAAACAATAGCCAGTCCGATAGCTGCTTCAGCGGCTGCAATAGCAATAACAAAAATAGAAAAAATATTTCCTTTTAATTGGCGACTATCAAAGAAATCAGAAAAGGTTACGAAATTTATATTCACTGCATTCAGTATAAGTTCAAGACACATAAGGGCTCTAACCATATTTCGGCTCGTGATCAATCCATAGATACCAATAGAAAATAAATAGGCACTCAAAACAAGTACATGTTCGAGCATCATTAACCAACTCCTTATCAATTTTTATTCATTTTAATATAATATGAACAACAATTCAACGGATTCAATTGACTAAAGAATATAAAACAAGTCTGGAACAAAAGAATATATTGCCAAAAAAATGATTTTCTATATAAACACTTTTTTTTTACATTCACATAGAATTCAACAGAAAAAAAAAATGGAAAAAAAAGATTTTATTTTTTTTATTGCTAGTTCGAAATATTTCTTATTGGCGAGCCACGACAATTGCACCTATCAAAGCAGCTAAGAGAATTATGGAAATTAGTTCAAATGGAAGAAAAAAATCTGTTGATAAATGAATTCCAATTTGTTGACTAGTACTTATCAAATCTTGCTCTATAATCTGATTTGATCTTGTAGTCCAAATAATCCCGTACCATGATGTATCTGGGATAGTAGTTATTAGTGAAATAAGAATACTTGTACAAACCATCAAAGTAATTCCACCCCCAACGGTCAAAAGATGAGAATCTTGGTAATATTCCGAACCATTCATGAACATCACAGCAAATAGGATTAAAACGTTTATAGCTCCCACGTAAATAAGTAGTTGTGCGGCAGCTACAAAATGGGAATTTGATAAAATGTAGAATAAAGATATACAACCAAGAACCAGTCCCAAGGAAAAAGCAGAAAAAATTGGATTGGTAAAAAATACTACTCCTAGACTTCCTAATACAAGACCTGATCCCAAAAAGACTAAAAGAAAATCATGTAGTGGTTCAGGCAAATCCATTATATGTAAAAAAAGAGATAAAAAATCGAGATTTCATGACTTTTATTGATATGACCAGGGAAAATTTGGATATACGAGATTTCTCTCCGCATTGAATTTTATCCTACCAACTGGGAATTGATATGGGTATCGGTTATAGGCCAAATGTCCTTCTATTCGTTATATGAAAGAATAGGTCGAAACTATAAGTATAACTATATGATATGTATAGTTATATTTAGAGAACATTTTTTTTTTCTAAATTCTTATTTATATTATTCTAAAATTCTTATTTATATTATTTAGTTATATATAAATGTTAGTTAGTTATATATATTATAAATTTAATAATATATATATATAATAGATATGAAATATAGAAAAAATCAGATTTGTTTGATTAAAATCAGATTTTATTTATATATATTTCTTTTATATATTCTATTTCTTTTATATAAATTCTATACCTATATATTTATAATTAATATTATATATTTATAATTAATATTTTAATATTTATAATTAATATTTTTATAATTAATATTAATATATAAAATTTTATATAAAATTTTACATAATTGAATTCTAATTATTTTTTTTCTAATTATTTAAATTTTTTGAATTCAAATTCAATTATATATATTATAATATCTTATTATTATAATAAATAATAAATAATAATAATAAATTTGAATAATAAATTTTTTATTATATTAGAATTTTTTTAGAATATTTTTTTTTTAATAATAAAAAAGAATAATAATATAATAAATAAAATAATAAAAAAAAAAGAAAATAAGAAAGAAAAATTTGGATTATATTTTTTTATTTGATATTTGAATTGTTCGTATTGTATAATCATCAATTACTGACATTGGTAAACGACCCAAAGCAATTTGATTATAATTCAATTCATGACGATCATAAGTCGAAAGTTCATATTCGTCAGTCATTGATAAACAATTTGTTGGACAATACTCAACACAGTTCCCGCAAAATATACAAATTCCGAAATCAATACTGTAATTAAACAATCGTTTCTTTCGAATATCCGTTTCCAGTTTCCAATCAACAACGGGTAGATCTATAGGACATACACGAACACATACTTCACAAGCAATGCATTTATCAAATTCAAAATGGATTCGACCGCGGCAACGTTCCGATGTAATTAATTTTTCATAAGGATATTGAATAGTTATGGGTAAACGATTTGCGTGCGATAAGGTAATCATGAAACTTTGACCAATGTACCTTGCAGCTCGGACTGTTTGTTGCCCATAATTCATGAACCCAGTTACCATAAGGAACATATCGTGAATATCTATGAATATTTTTGTTTTGTTTCTTTCTCTTGTTTGAGACAAGTTACAAATATAGAGGATCAATCTTTTACAGTGAAAACAGTTGAGACGAAGTTGTTAATAATAGATTACCAAGAGAAATAGGTAAAAGAAACTTCCATCCAAGATTTAATAATTGGTCCATTCTTAACCTAGGCAAAGTCCATCTTGTTGTGATAGAAAGGAACAAGAACAAATAAGTTTTAGCTAATGTAATAAAGATATCAATTGTAGTTCCAAAAACCCCATATGCTTTATTTATCTCAAAAAACTCAGAAACTAATATGTACGGAACAGGGATATTTGAACCGCCCAAGTAAAGAACTGTTACAAATAATGAAGAAATTAATAGGTTTAAATAAGAAGCAACATAAAATAAACCAAATCTTATACCCGAATATTCCGTTTGATAACCCGCTACTAATTCTTCCTCCGCTTCTGGTAAATCAAAAGGTAATCTTTCGCATTCTGCTAGGGAAGAAAGTAGAAAAACGATGAAACCTATAGGTTGACGCCACAAATTCCATCCCCATAAATCATATTTTGATTGTGCATCAACTATATCAACTGTACTTAAACTGTTAGATAATCCTAGTCGGTGATAACATTACTGTCCCATCGCTATTACAGAACCGTACATGAGATTTTCACCTCATACGGCTCCTCGAAAGTCTTAAATAAATATAAGGACCAGGCCGATTGTTTGTCTTTTGCTATATCCCTAAGATGGATAAGATTCCAATTTATCGGACGGTTCTGAATTAGACCAATTGAATTCTGTCTGTTCTAATTTAGAATTTTTATAATAAAGATAATAAAATGCATTTTTTATAAAAGATACAAAAGGCACTTCTGAATTTATCTTATCCCTAAAAAAAATATATAATTTTTTAAGTAATAACTTTATTCTTCAATAAAATAATCTTTTAGAATTTTCAATAACCCCCTCCGTCGTTTTTGATTACGAAAAAAGAATTACATATTAGTTTCTAAATTATGATATGACATAAATTCTATCTCCATAAATATGGATTTTAAATCCATATGGATAAAAAAAAGATAAAAAAAGGGGGGTCAGTCGCTTTTTTTTTTCGTTCCTATTCGTCTTTTTTTGTGCAAATAAAATCAAAAAGGGACTTGAAAAAAAAAATTAAAGGATTTTTTCGTTCCCGATAGTTATTTATTTAATCAGTGGATAGGAGCCTACTCTGGACCGGAATTTTGGGGAGTACTGCCTTTATTTTTCTACCAACTTAAAGCCCCAATTAGTATTCTTTTTCTATTATGTGGAAATGCTCTTTTTGAAAATTTACATAATCCGCATTACTAATCCTTTGTGTATCTTGGTGGTTCTAACCGTCCACTTAATCTTTTATGAGCCTCCCTTATTTATGTTAATACATGTATGATAATTCATCCAAACGGTAGCAAAAACGCAATAAAGTTGGTCTTTTGAACTCGAACCCGCTTCAAGGATTTATAATCAACCAATCCTGGGGTAATCAGACTCTTCTGCTTCTAATTCTAATTTTTTTTTTCACTAAATTCTTATACATAGAAAAATGAGACTCAATATTTTGACTGCAATTTAAAATCATCATACTATAACCATATAGAAACTATACCATAGAGAGAATCAGGTAAGGTAATGTAATATAGTATTCATAAATTGTATTCAATAGAAGCTGTTTTATTTCACTCATATAACTATCTTATTTTTTTCTTCAATACGAATTGAGAATAATAATGAATTTATTCTACCCCTTTCCTATAAAGTGTCCTACAAAGAAAGGCGTATAAGCAATAGCATCGAAAAGTTTTTGTATCAACGAATCGCACGTAGAGATATTGATAACACACATAGAGTTAATGGTATTTCATAACTAATCGATTGAGCAGTAGCTCGTAGACCACCCAAAAAGGAATATTTATTATTTGATCCATATCCTGACATAAGAAGTCCAATGGGAGCAATACTCGAAATAGCAATCCATAAAAAAACACCGATATTGAGATCAGATAAAACAAAGTTATATCCAAAAGGAATTACTGAATAGCTTATTATAATTGATATGACTGATATGGATGGTCCGATACTGAATAAACGAATATCTCCCCTAGATGGAATAAGATTTTCTTTGAAAAGTAGTTTTGTTCCATCTGCTAGAGCTTGAAGAACTCCCAAAGGACCAGCGTATTCAGGTCCAATCCGCTGTTGTATACCTGCGGATATTTCTCTTTCTAACCATACAATTGATAGTACACTTATGGTGATTCCCAATACAAGAGTAAAGATAGGGGCAAGTACCCATAAAATTCCATATACCTCTTTAAAAGATTCCAATCTGAAAAAAGAATTGATATCTTGTATTTCTGTTGTATCAATTATCATTTCAACGATCAACTTCTCCCATAATGATATCTATGCTACCTAGTATTGTCATAATATCAGCCAATTTCATTCTTTTAACTAATTGAGAAAGAATTTGCAAATTGATAAACCCAGGTGGACGAATTTTCCATCTCCAAGGAAAACCATTCTGATCCCCTATTAGAAAAATTCCTAATTCTCCTTTTGGGGCTTCAACTCGTACATAAAGTTCTTGTTTCGGCAATTCAAAAGTTGGAGACGGTTTTTTACTAATGAATCGATATTCAAAATCATTCCATTCTGGTTCCCTTTCCCTATCAAAGTAACGGATTTCTAAATTTTCATATGGACCTCCAGGAATTCCTTCCAAAGCCTGTTGAATTATTTTTATGGATTCCACCATTTCGCCAACTCGAACTAAATAACGAGCTAATGAATCTCCTTCTTTTTGCCATTGAACTTCCCAATCAAATTCCCCGTAACACTCATAATTATCAACTTTACGGAGATCCCATTGTATTCCGGAAGCCCGAAGCATCGGTCCTGATAAACCCCAATTTATTACTTCCTTTCCACCAACAATGCCTATTCCCTCAACCCGTTCTAAAAAAATCGGATTTCTCGTAATAAGTTTTTGATATTCAACAACCCCTGTTAAAAAATAATCGCAAAAATCCAAACATTTATCTATCCAACCATGAGGTAGATCAGCCGCTACTCCCCCGATACGGAAAAAATTATGCATCATTCTCATACCTGTCGCAGCTTCGAATAGATCATATATTAATTCTCTTTCTCTGAAAATATAGAAGAAAGGGGTTTGTGCACCAATATCTGCCATAAAAGGTCCCAGCCATAATAGGTGAGAAGCTATACGACTCAATTCCAACATAATTACTCGAATATAGCTGGCTCTTTTAGGTACTTGAATATTTCCCAACTGTTCCGGTCCGTTTACGGTTATTGCTTCTGTAAACATAGTGGCTAAATAATCCCAACGTGTTACATAAGGCAGATATTGTATAATTGTTCGGTTTTCCGCTATTTTTTCCATCCCTCTGTGTAAATAACCCAATATTGGTTCACAATCAATAACATCCTCACCATCCAGAGTAACAATAAGTCGAAGAACACCATGCATTGATGGGTGGTGAGGGCCCATATTCACTATCATGAGGTCTTTTCTTGTAGCTGGGACATTCATAGGTTTTTCCTCGATTTATTCATTCCATGAATTGCGTAAAACAAAAGAAAAAAATTCATCAAAATTCAAGACCTAATAAATCGAATAATTCAAAATTACTCTTCAAATTAACGAATTTGTGACTCCCGAATATCCAACTGATTTATTAATTTGTTGTAACGTATTCCATTTTTCTTTGACAAATAAGACAGTAGCCGTTGTCGTTTTCCCAGAATTTTACGTAAACCTCGTTGAGATAAATAGTCTTTTCGGTGCAATTCCAAATGTGAAGTAAGTCTTCGTATTTTATTAGTGAAATTGAATACTTGAAATTCAACCGATCCGGGGTTTTCTTCTTTTTTTTCTTGTGAAAAACTCGGTAGAATTAAATTTTTTACCATACGTTGAAAGCTTTCTTTTCCCTTTACTTATTTTATAGATATCTTTTTTTAATCAGTAATAGTAATGACACTAATTTAAAATTTTTTATATTGTATATACAATAATATTAAATTCCGTCAGATTTCCCGATTCTTTTTTCAAATCATAGAATACTATATTTATGCATTCCAAAAAAAAATGGTAGACTTAAAAAATCTATATAAGACATTTTGTTGATTCATTTTTGTATCGAATGGATACATCATTGAATAAGTATCAAGGACTCAGAATACAGAATAGAGGTTAACAAAATGTGTGTGCGCATCTATGTGTGTATCCATTTATATCCGCATACCGAATATATTACGCTAAATAGAAGAAAGAAATCTAGATTAAGAATTCTCAATCACGGATACATATGTATTCTTACTATACTGAAACCGCTTCCATTATAGGTATCAAACCAATAGCGATTCATGCAAGCTAAATCCTCTAATCGAAAATTTGGCCAAAGAAAAAAATAGAAATTCATTTGTTTTTTTTTTTCTCTATCAAGATCCTTATTTTCAGCCAAAACTTTACAGCAATTAGTTCCTTTATTCTTATTGTAAAATGTTGTCTTTCTATGTACACTATCTCTATTCTTAGAATTGAAAGACATTAGAATTCTGAATTCTCTACGACGTCTAGCGGAAAAAAGAAATTCGGGAACAAACAAATCATAATGATTTGTTTCTTTATTTTCTGTTATCTTTTGATCTCTTGTTCTTGGAGTGGATTTATATAATTTCTTCTTATCAACGTGGCTTTTTTTCGGATATCTTTGATTAATTTGACGCTTACTCTTATGAATCAACGAGAGGCCTATGGTTTGATATATAAAAAATTGTTCATCGTTTTCTCTAGACAGACGAACTGGTTCGATAATCAATATTCCTTCGTTGATCAATTTTTGATTTTTCGTCAATTCTGTAAGAGTCAAATCCTTCTGATTATGAATCATCATAATATCTAGACTTAGTTCGCCTCTTTGAATAGAGGTTATAGCAATCTCTTTTAGATTTTTCAATCTAATCAGGAGACAATATATTTTTATATTATTTATTACTCTTTGATTTAAGGAACCCTTCCAATTCAATTGAAAAATAAGAAACCTTTTTAATAAGAACTTTAGTTCTTCCTCTATCTTGCTATTGTATTGTGGTTTGTTTATATCCTCTTTCCTGTCCAATCCTGTATAATCTTCTTCCATATCTTTTTCTTGGGTTGAGAGAGGTGATTGAAAATCCACTCGACCCGTGTATTCCGCTTTTGCTTGATTTCGAGTTCCTAACTCGAATTCTAATTTTTTTTTTTTTTTTGATGATCTAAAAATATCTATTATTTTTTTCCTTCCAGTGATGTTTTTATTTGCACTAACATTTTTATTTGTTTTATTTATATTAAAATCGAAAAAAAGTAATTGGATTGGTATGATCCACGGGTTATTCATATATGCATTAAAAAATATCAAAAATTTGGAAAGGAACAAAAATTCCCGATTCGATATGGAACGATTTAATATTTCTTCATTCATTCCCATCCAATCAAAATATTTTCTATCCAGATTTTTTTCCATATCTATAATAGCATCTTCTGCGATATAATTCTTGATAGAGATATCACTCGTTAGATCAAATATCTTTTGTTTACGTGTGTTGTAATTATAAGAAATTGCTTGATTTTTATTTGCTTGGAATGGTGATCCATAAATATATGAGTGCTTTTTATCTGCATAATTAATAGATTTATATGAAAAAAGATCATATTCATATTGTTTTTTTTTTAATGAGTCTAATTGTTGATTTTTGTAAAGAATTAATCGGGTTTTCTCATATGAATCACGCTTTTTAGAATCTTTTTTTTGAGAGACACGACGCTCATGGATTCTATTTCTCCATTTTTGTGCCACTAATCTAGACCATCTCCCCTGAGATAAATCATATTGATAATGACCCTTTAACAACCAATTTTTCCATTGATTCGTTACAGAATTGCGAGGTTTCTTTTGTCTTAATTTAGAATCAAATATTCTTTGTATTCCAAAAAAAAAATCCCGAATTTCATTTTTAAGAAAAAAGGATTTTCCATGATCTTCAAAAGCAGATCTTAACTTATATATGTTAATAACTTGGGTTTCTGATAATTTTAAAAATACATATGCCTGTGACAACGAGGATACGTCACAAGAATTCTGTGAATTCTTATTCCTAATATTAGAATATTTTTTTAGAAACGAAATAAAGTGAATTAGACTTTGATTAGTTTTATCCGTTCTGTCTTCTTTTGTTTCATTATTGTAAATGGGTTTTTTTTGACTTCTGTTTCTTGTTCTTGATTCAAGAAACAATTGTACATCGATCCTAGGAATATAAACGATACACAGAAAGATATTTAGGTATACCCTTTCCATGAGAGATTTTAAAAAATACTGCTGTGATTTACGGGCTAATAGAGTATTTATTTTTTTTAATTCGAATCTTTTAGCATAATAACTTTTTTTGTTCGAACTAATATTTATCTCTGAAGAAAAAACTCCTTTTTCTTTTGTCATTTTTTTTATTTTCGTTATGATTGTCTTTCTTTCAGCATTCAGATCTTTTATTTTTTTTTTTTTCAATGAACAAGTTGTCCAATTAACAGATTGAATTCGAATGGTTGATTCGTAAATTATTGGAATTTTCTTACTTATTGTTGAATCTTTTTGGCTTTCACTCAATCCATATATCTTTTTGAATCTAAGTAGAAATAAAGTCGGGAGTTGTTTTATTTTTTCGTTTAGAAATAGAATCCTTTTTATGATCCACTTTGCTCTTTCTTTTAAGAAATTTAGAAACAATTTTGTTCTCTGATTAAAAATATTGAGAATGATAAAAAAATTATTTTTCCATTTTTTTATTTTTTTGTTGAGTTTTTTAAAAATGGGATGAAAAAAATAAAATTTATTTCGGGGAAAACTAGAAAAGGGGAATTCCACTTCCATTCCCAAAATTGTTAAAAAGCAAAAGTCCCCCTTTTTTTTTTCCTCTTTTTTTTTCATTGGATCCTTTTCAGTGGATCGTAGCTTAGATCTGTGCCAAGGCTTCAGACGAAAAGGAAATATGATTTTTATCTGAATACCATCTATTAGCCACTTTTTTGGAAATTCTGTTTCGGATAATTGAACGCCATTATAGGTGCATTTAATATACATTTCTTTCTTCCAATCCCTAAAATCTTCTGACCATTCAGGAAATTGAAATAATAGCATACGAACAATGTTTTTAGTTATTATCAATGAAGGCAATATAATATATTTTCTAAGAATTGATTGGGTTATTAATAAATAACCTCTTATTACTTGAGCAAATATAATGTTATCCCAGGCCTCTCCTATTTCTATACGTCTTTTTTCCTCTTTTTCTTTTTTTTTTTTTTCGCCCCCCTCCTCACTTTCTTTTTTATTTTCCTCCGTATAATCTGAATTTCGGGATTCTGCTTTTGTACGCATACAATTTTTGAACATAAAATTTATTTGTCTCATTGGCTCCAATTTTTTTAAAAAAGAAAAGAACGAGGGTTTTTCAATTTTTTCCAAAAAAAGGGGCGAATGCAGACTTTTTTGAAAGAGTTTCCAAGTAATTGTTTTACGCCTTTGAGCACGTATAGATCCTTTGATTATGTCTCGTCGAAAATCAGGTTGTTGTGCATAACGTATTAAAGCCAATTCCCCGTTTTTATCAGTATTATTAGTATCTCTAGTATATCTATAAGTGTCGTTATTTCTTTTTTTATTAGTATTAGTAAAAGTAAAAATAACGACACGTTTGGCTTTTCGGGAACGAATTCCATATTTCTCTTCCTCATTTTTTACTTCCAGTTGTTCTAATTCGTCAATTAATTTGTATGACCATCGAGGAACTTCTTTCCTCATTTCTTTGATTCCACTACATTTTTTTTTTACAATTATTTTATCGTTCAGATCAGTTCTAATTGCGTCGAACAATAATTTTATTTTTTTTTTTTCGGAATTCACTTTCATTTGTTCATATTCCGGAAAGAGAACAAGTCCTTCAAAATTTAGGCTTGATACTGATTTATCCGAGAATTTTTGGATTAAATACAAAAAGAAAGAATTTTCAATTAATAATGATTTTTTATCAAATGTATCTATTTTCTGTTCAAATTCTGGATCATTTTTTTTACTATTAATAAGGAGAGCATGAATCTTATTTATACAAATATTATTTTTTTTAGAAGTTTCCGTTTTGATTGAGGATAACAAACAATTTTGGATTCGTCCACGACAGGGTCCATTCAAGAAAGGATCATATATTTTAGGTAAGTTTTTTGTTTGAGTCTCCTCATTACACAATCTAATTCGTTTTTCGACTATATCCAGAGGCAAAAATCCCTTATCTAAAACTTCGGCCCTGTTTAAAAACTCATTTCTTAGTTTTTTTTTTTTTTCTTCATTTCTAGAGTTCCAATAATGATAGAATTTATCATAGAAGTTTTTTTCTGTTGTGAAAAGGTCTATTTTTTTTTCCATCATTTTAATAAAAGTAGACAAATTAGGTGGATACGTGAAAAATATTCTTTCTTTTCCATCACTTTTACATGTATAAAAAAAGAATTGTGAAATTTCATTTCTTACTACATTTTCAAATCGAGCATTTTTTATATATCGCAACGGACGCTTCCATCGTTTAAAATCAAAAAAAATAGTTACAAGAGATTTTTGAAATACCGAGATTTTCTTTTCCTCGTTTTCATTGATTTTGTATGAATTCTGATCCTTTTCAAAAAAAAGATAAGAATAAGCATCTTTTT